CTTGTGAAGTATGGAAAGAGATAAAATTTGATTTTGACCCAGTAGATAAGCTAGATAAATAGACAAAAAAAGCGCGTATAATTCAGCAATTCCTTTTTTTTTCCTAAATTGATTGCAATGAAACTTGGCCCAATCTTTTCCTAAAAAAAAGATTGGGTCGAATAAAGAAAGAACATCTTATACCAATCCTATACTATGAGTATCTTTTTGTATTTGCATATATCTTTCATATGTACAGAATACAGACCTTACCATATATACCATATACAAGTATATGCAAAATCTAAAGATAAGATCGAAGACTTAACAACTTCTATTATTTATTGTTGGAGCCATAGGCTTAATTATGGATCATTGGGAATGGTGGATCATTTTATATTCTTTATCTTTAGTTTCAGGCCATAGATCAAGCCAAGGGAAGGATCCCTTCTAACCCCCATACTGTATATTGTCTTTTTCGTTCTATAAACTCATTTTCTTATTTCACTCTATGACACGAGATTCTAGGAGAATCTCTTTTTCTTTTATGGAAAGAAACAACTATGTATCTTTTTGATGAGAATTTATAGTTTTAAATGAGAGAAACCTATCTTTCGTTTTTTTTGAGGAAAATATTCTATCATAATCACAATCAGAATAGATATTGAAATGATTCATCAGATTCCCCAAAAGGAGAATTTTTTATTTTCAAGACTTGCTCATTTTTCATTAACAATCTTAATGATTGGATTATATGCTTCATTTGAATTATGATAAGAAAGAAAAAATAAATAGTAAAAAAATTTTCTTCATAAAATGACTATTCATCTATTAGTATTAGTTTTTTATCAAATAGGGGGCAGAAAGGCTCTATGAAAAAATGTTGGTTCAATTCGATGTTGTTTAACAAGAAGTTAGAACATAGGTGTGGACTAAGTAAATCAATGGATAGTCTTGAAGCTCTTGGACATACCGGTGGAAGTGAAGAACCTTTTCTAAATGATGCGGAGAAAAAGATTCCGAGTTGGGACAATTCTAGTTTAAGTAATATTAATTATATAAATAAGTTCTTTGATAGCAGGAATATTTGGAGTTTGATCTCTGATGATACTTTTTTAGTTAGAAATAGTAATGGTGACAGTTATTCTTTCTATTTTGATATTGAAAATCAGATTTTTGATATTGATAATGCTATTTCTTTTTTGAGTGAACTAGATCTTTCTTTTTCTAATTATTTGAATAGTGGGTTTAATAGTAGTAATTACTATTCTTATTATTCTATGTATGATACTCAATCTAATTGGAATAATCACATTAATAGTTGCATCGATACTTATCTTATTTTTGAAATCAATCTTAATAGTGACATTTACAGTGGTATCGACAGTTACATTAAGAGTTTCATTTGTACGGAAAGTGAGAATTTCAGTATTGAAAGTGAAATAAGTAATATTGAAAGTGAGAATTTCAATATTGAAAGTGAAATATCTAATAATTTCGATAGAACTGCAAAATACAAAGAGTTATGGGTTCTATGCGAGAATTGTTATGGATTAAATTATAAAAAATTTTTTAGTTCAAAAATGAATATTTGCGAATACTGCGGATATCATTTGAATATGAGTAGTTCAGATAGAATCAAACTTTTAATAGATCCTGGCACTTGGGAGTCTATGGATGAAGATATGGTCTCTATAGACCCCATTGAATTTGATATTGAATTTGATTCAGAGGAGGAACCTTATAGAGATCGCATACCTTTTTATCAAAGAAAAACAGGTTTAACTGAAGCTGTCCAAACGGGCGTAGGTAAACTAAATAGTATTCCCATAGCAATTGGAGTTATGGATTTTCAGTTTATGGGAGGTAGTATGGGATCCGTTGTAGGTGAGAAAATCACCCGTTTGATCGAGTATGCTACTAATCGATCTCTGCCTGTCATTATTGTGTGTGCTTCTGGAGGAGCACGCATGCAAGAAGGGAGTTTGAGCTTGATGCAAATGGCTAAAATATCTTCTGCTTCATATGATTATCAATCAAATAAAAAGTTATTCTATGTATCAATCCTTACATCTCCTACAACTGGCGGAGTTACAGCAAGTTTTGGTATGTTGGGAGATATCATTATTGCTGAACCTAATGCCTACATTGCGTTTACGGGGAAAAGAGTAATTGAACAAACATTGAAAACGACAGTACCCGACGGTTTACAAGTGGCTGAGTATTTATTCGATAAGGGCTTATTCGACCCAATCGTACCACGTAATCTTTTAAAAGGTGTTCTGAATGAGTTATTTCAGCTACATGGTTTCCTTCCCTTGAATCAAGATTAAAAAAATATTTTCAAAAGGAAGTAAGGAAGTATAGTACTAGGTTCAGTTATTTTTTTTTATCAAATAAGCATTTAGTTCATTGTAATCAAAAAAAAAAAAACTAAGAAGATGATGTTTTCTTTGGGAACATCAATTATAAGTGTAGTAAGAGTAAAAAGTATTGGATAATGACTTTTTGCCCCGGATCTCTTTTTTATTCTACCTCTCTTACTGATTAGGAATAAGCATCCCTCTATTGACAAGAGAAAAAGAGTATCTTTCTCCTTCCGAGAAATCTGGTAAATAAAAAAAAAAGTTTCTCCGTCCTTTTTCTATATTCATATATAGAACAAGAACAATGAAAAAGATAGAAAAATATCGAAAAATATATGAAAGAAAAATCTAAAATCAAATAATAAAAAAGAAGAATATAAGAATATAGAAGTTCTTTCTATTTACCGAGAACCCCTTTTTTTACTTTTTTTACTAGGAATCCCTTTTTGTTAGATAATATTGGTTAAAGTCGCGAACTCATAAAAAACTCTTTTCTATCCTTTCTTTCAAAAAAAAAGATGTTTTGAAAGAAGGGATAGAAAGAAGATAGGGAAAGGATGGGAAAAGAAGAATACAATTTCTTAAAGCGGATTCTCCTACATATTCGTGTAGAAAGAGGAATAGGTACATTCTAAATTCTTTGCTTTTTTTGATTATTAAATACTTCAGATTTTATCTAATAGATAGACTTATCATAAGATCTATTTATAATTAGAATAGGTACAAATATGAAATCAAGGTACCCATTCTATGATCAATTTGAACTTTCCTTCTATTTTTGTTCCTTTAGTGGGCCTAGTCTTTCCGGCAATTGCAATGGCTTCTTTATCTCTTTATGTCCAAAGAAATAAGATTGTCTAAATACGATGAGACTAAATCTCGTCACAACACTAGATCATCATACAGATACTTTTTAATGTAATATGGCAGAATATACAATATGTGGCCTTTTCGAAAACAAATGGAAGAGTTGTTATGTATGCCGATGCATAATATATGCGGTCATAACTTAATAAATTAAAGAATTCAATTCAAAATGATGAGCAAATCTTTTTAAAAACCTTTTCAATAGAAATTCAATGTATCTAATCAATTTTTCCTAATAGTTCACGTCAGAATACTGCTAGTTGATGAAAGTTACTTCGGAATCAAGTAAGAAAAGTTAAGTCAAATCCATTTGGGTTATTCTCTCAATTCCAATCAAATGCAACTGGATCTAGTATAGTATGAACTGGCGATCAGAACATATATGGATAGAACTTATACCGGGGTCTCAAAAAACAAGTAATTTTTGCTGGGCCTTTATCCTTTTTTTAGGTTCACTAGGATTCTTTGTGGTTGGAACTTCCAGTTATCTTGGTAAAAATATGATATCTGTATTTCCGTCTCAGCAAATTATTTTTTTCCCACAAGGGATCGTGATGTCTTTCTATGGGATCGCGGGTCTATTCATTAGTTCTTATTTGTGGTGCACAATTTCATGGAATGTAGGCAGTGGTTATGACCGATTCGATAGAAAAAAAGGGATAATGTGCCTTTTTCGTTGGGGATTTCCTGGAAGAAATCGTCGCATCTTTCTTCGTTTCTTTCTGAAAGATATCCAATCAATTAAAATGGAGACGAGAGAGGGTCTTTTTCCTCGTCGTGTCCTTTATATGGAAATAAGGGGCCAGGGAGCCTTTCCCTTGACTCATACTGATGAGAATTTGACTCCACGAGAAATTGAACAAAAAGCTGCTGAATTGGCCTATTTCTTGCGCATACCAATTGAAGTATTTTGAAATGAACTGAGATGAGAAGAAATCTCAGCATGAGAGAAAGAACTTACTAATTATCTTTTTCTCTTTTTAAGAAAACTTAAGTTTATTAAAAATGTTCATTCCAGAAAAAGATGCTCTATTCTATTTCCCCGTTCCGTTGAGGCAGCAATCCATATACATTATACATCTCAATACATCTCAAAGCAGGAGGACGTAAATGGAACAATTCTAATAAAATAGAATATAACTAAGAAAATATCTTAAGAAGCATCTAAACTCTTTGTACACAAAAACTCTTTTGTATACGCATACGCATGGCGTCCAGCTTCACTCTTTTATACTATTAAAAAGTATAAGAAGTATAGATTCATCAAATATCCTAACATGTCTTTTTTTTTTCGTAACACATAATTACACTTTTTAGGACCCATATTTTGAATTGATACCCTATCCCCGCGCTACGATTAGCCAGTGAATTCTTTAAAATTCAAAATAAAAGAATTAAAGGATCCGGCAGGATTCGTCTTGAAATTCAAAAAAGAAATGGGTTTTTCGAGCCTTCATCGAAATGAAGATGAAATTGGTTGGTTCCAATTTGCCTAATAGAGATCTCTGGAATCTGGAAAGAATTTTTACTTCTTTTTTTATTCGAAAGGGCCCTTCTTTTATGTTCTATTCTATATCCAAAGACTCAATTCTTATACAAAAAGAAAAATAAAAAATAGGAATAGAATCGACGAATGAAACAGGTTCATTAACAATTCACATCACAGATACAGAATGAAAAAAAAGAAAGCATTGGCTTCCCTCCCTTATCTTGTGTCTATATTCTTTTTGCCCTGGTGGGTTTCTCTCGCATTTAATAAATGTCTAGAAACTTGGGTTTTTAATTGGTGGAATACCGGGCAATCCGAAATTCTTTTGAATAATATTCAAGAGAAAAATGTTCTAGAAAAATTTATGGAATTAGAAGAACTTTTCCTGTTGGACGAGATGATAAAGGAATATTCGGAAACACATATGCAAAGGCTTGGTATAGGAATGCACAAGGAAACGATACAATTGGTTAAAAGACACAATGAATCTAATTTTCATATTATCTTTAATTTCTCGACAAATCTAATTTTTTTTGCTATTCTAAGTGGTTATTTTTTTCTGGGTAATGAAGAACTTTTCTTTCTGAATTCTTGGATTCAGGAATTTCTTTATAACTTAAGTGACACAATCAAAGCTTTTTCAATTCTTTTAGTTACTGATTTATGGATCGGATTTCACTCGACCCATGGTTGGGAACTAATGATTGGTTCAATCTACAACGATTTTGGATTGGCTGAGAATGATCAGATTCTATCTGGTCTTGTTTCCACTTTTCCAGTGATTCTAGATACAATTGTGAAATATTGGATATTCCATTTTTTAAATCGTGTATCTCCTTCGCTTGTAGTAATTTATCATTCAATGAATGAATGAAGAATTCATTAGATCTCTTGATCTTGATATCAATCAAATCAAAATCTTTCTTCGTGTATAAAAAAAATCATTTGAAATTTTACTTATTCTTTTTCTTTATACTTCTACTTTTTAAACTTTTCAATTCAAGGTATTCATACTATATTCTATTAGTACAATTCTTTCAGTACAATCAATACAATGGCAAACTTGTGGATAGGGAATTCTACTAGCTACCTATCGAATTTATTGTAGAAATTCCGGGATAAATGATTGGACTATGCAAAATAGAAATACTTTTTCTTGGGTAAAAGAACAGATGACTCGATCCTTTTATGTATCGATCATGATATATGTAATAACTCGAGCATCTATTTCAAATGCATATCCCATTTTTGCGCAGCAGGGTTATGAAAATCCACGAGAAGCAACTGGGCGAATTGTATGTGCCAATTGCCATTTAGCTAATAAGCCCGTGGATATTGAAGTTCCGCAAGCTGTACTTCCAGATACTGTATTTGAAGCAGTTGTTCGAATTCCTTATGATATGCAACTGAAACAAGTTCTTGCTAATGGTAAAAAGGGAACTTTGAATGTAGGAGCTGTTCTTATTTTACCAGAGGGCTTCGAATTAGCCCCCCCCAATCGTATTTCTCCCGAAATGAAAGAAAAGATGGGCAATCTTTCTTTTCAGTTTTATCGGCCTAATCAAAGAAATATTCTTGTGATAGGTCCTGTTCCCGGTCAGAAATATAGTGAAATCATCTTTCCTATTCTTTCCCCCGACCCTACTACGAAAAAAGACGTTCACTTCTTAAAATATCCCATATATGTCGGTGGGAACAGAGGAAGGGGTCAGATTTATCCTGATGGTAGCAAGAGTAATAATACAGTTTATAATGCTACATCAGCCGGTATAGTAAGCAGAATAGTACGTAAAGAAAAGGGGGGATATGAAATAACCGTAGTTGATGCATCAGATGGACGTCAAGTGGTTGATACTATACCTCCAGGACCAGAACTTCTTGTTTCAGAAGGTGAATCCATCAAGCTTGATCAACCATTAACAAGTAATCCAAATGTAGGAGGTTTTGGTCAGGGAGACGCAGAAATAGTGCTTCAAGATCCATTACGAGTCCAAGGCCTTCTGTTCTTCTTGGCATCTGTGATTTTGGCACAAATCTTTTTGGTTCTTAAAAAGAAACAGTTTGAAAAGGTTCAGTTGTACGAAATGAATTTCTAGATATAGAGATTCCTTAAAATAAAGTTAGTAAAAGTGCAAAATTCTTGTCGATCAATAGAATGATGTATGTTCTATAAGCCTTTTCTTTGTTTTTTTTTTTTTTTTTTATTTTGCAGGATGTATGAAACTCATTACTTTTATACTCTTTCTAATAATAGAAAAGAAGCATACACATACAAAGGAATAGAATACAAGGCAAGGACGGGGAAAATGAAAGGAGAAACCTCTTTCTAGAAAGTATTCCAAGACAACACAAGAAAAGGTTTTTTCTTGTGTCGTCTTGTATCGAAAGAATCATGATTTTTCTTCTGTTCACCAAAGATTCTTATTCCTTGTTTTCTTTTCCGGGTAGAATAGAACTTCTTCAATTAGTTCATTAACTTCAACTTATAACTGAAGAAAAAGAACAAAACAAAAAAATACTTTTCTTTTTTTGTTCCGGCCAAAAAGATGATTAGATCTTTACACATATCCAAATCTTTCTTTATTATCTCATTAAAGTTTTATTTTCTATTTCTATATAGAAAATATAGTTTTTTTCTTATTCTTTTAGTTTCTTAGTTTTTATTAGTTTAGTATAAAAAGAAAAATATTTTCAGGATGTTTCATACGGATAAATCCATATGTATCGGATTATTAAGAAAATCAATGGATTCTTCCTTTCTTTTTACTTCATATTACTAATATTTACATATTCTTATTC